AAACTCACCCGTTGAAATTGAAAAGTTAAGTAAACAATTGAATTGGGTGCGTTGGATAGTACCAATGAAATCGAGTGCTAACTTCCGTTTCTTATTGAATTAATCTATTGAATTAATCGAGCAACTTGCTTTTGAACATTGATTTTAGATTCACAAATTTTCGAAAAAAAAATTTCAACATATTTTTTATTTATTATTATGATAATCAATCCTACTACTTCGGATCCTGGGGTTTCCGCGCCGGAAAACAAAAACCTGGGACGTATCGTTCAAATCATTGGCCCGGTGTTGGATGTAGCTTTCCCCCCCGGCAAAATGCCTAATATTTACAACGCTCTCATAGTTAAAGGTCGAGATACTATCGGTCAACAAATTAATGTGACTTGTGAAGTACAGCAATTATTGGGAAATAATCGAGTTCGAACTGTAGCTATGAGTGCTACAGATGGTCTAACGAGAGGAATGCAAGTGGTTGACACAGGGGCTCCTCTAAGTGTTCCCGTTGGCGGGACGACCCTAGGCCGAATTTTTAACGTATTGGGAGAACCCATTGATGATTTAGGTCCTGTAGATACGCGCACAACATCCCCTATTCATAGATCGGCGCCCGCCTTTATACAGTTAGATACAAAATTATCGATTTTTGAAACAGGAATTAAAGTCGTGGATCTTTTAGCCCCTTATCGTCGCGGAGGGAAAATTGGGCTATTCGGAGGGGCTGGAGTAGGTAAAACAGTACTAATTATGGAATTAATCAACAACATTGCAAAAGCTCATGGGGGTGTATCCGTATTTGGCGGAGTAGGTGAACGTACTCGGGAAGGAAATGATCTTTACATGGAAATGAAAGAATCTGGAGTAATTAATGAAGCAAATATTGGAGAATCAAAAGTGGCTCTAGTCTATGGTCAAATGAATGAACCGCCGGGAGCTCGTATGAGAGTTGGGTTGACCGCCCTAACTATGGCGGAATATTTCCGAGATGTTAATGAGCAAGACGTACTTCTATTTATTGACAACATCTTCCGTTTCGTCCAAGCAGGATCCGAAGTATCCGCCTTGCTGGGTAGAATGCCTTCCGCTGTAGGTTATCAACCCACTCTTAGTACCGAAATGGGTTCTTTACAAGAAAGAATTACTTCTACCAAAGAAGGATCCATAACTTCTATTCAAGCAGTTTATGTACCGGCGGACGATTTGACCGACCCCGCTCCTGCCACGACATTTGCACATTTAGACGCTACTACTGTACTATCAAGAGGATTAGCTGCTAAAGGTATCTATCCGGCAGTAGATCCTTTAGATTCAACGTCAACTATGCTCCAACCCAAAATTGTTGGTGAAGAACATTATGAAACTGCGCAAAGAGTTAAGCAAACTTTACAACGTTACAAGGAGCTTCAGGATATTATAGCTATCCTGGGGTTGGACGAATTATCCGAAGACGATCGTTTAACTGTAGCAAGAGCAAGAAAAATTGAACGTTTCTTATCACAACCCTTTTTTGTAGCCGAAGTATTTACTGGTTCTCCGGGAAAATATGTCGGCCTAGCAGAAACAATTAGAGGGTTTAAATTGATCCTTTCCGGAGAATTAGATAGTCTTCCCGAACAGGCCTTTTATTTGGTAGGTAACATTGATGAAGCTACTGCGAAGGCTACGAACTTAGAAACGGAGAGTAATTTGAAGAAATGATCTTAAATCTTTGTGTACTGACCCCGAATCGAATTGTTTGGGATTCAGAAGTGAAAGAAATCGTTTTATCTACTAATAGTGGACAAATTGGCGTATTACCAAATCACGCATCTATTGCCACAGCTGTTGATATCGGTATTTTGAGAATACGCCTTAACGACCAATGGGTAACGATGGCTCTGATGGGTGGTTTTGCTAGAATAGGCAATAATGAGATTACCATTTTAGTAAATGATGCGGAGAAGGGTAGTGACATTGATCTAGAAGAAGCTCAGCAAACTCTTGAACTAGCAGAAGCAAACTTGCGGAAAGCGGACGGCAAGAGACAAATAATTGAGGCAAATCTAGCTCTCAGACGAGCTAGGGCCCGAGTGGAGGCTATCAATGTTATTTCGTAACTATAACTAGTTGGTGTGTCCGAATAAAAAAAAGAACTTCTGTAGAAACAGAAGTTCTTTTTATACACCCCTTTTTTTGCCAATTGAATAGAATCATAAGTGGAATGGAAAAGATCAAAAATCAATGAGTCTGATATCGAATGAGTTCTACCTACTATTGGATTTGAACCAATGACTCCCGCCGTATGAAAGCGATACTCTAACCACTGAGTTAAGTAGGTCACTTATCATCACAAAGAGTAAAGAAACGGGCTCCGTCACATCGATGGATTATAAATGTAATATTTTTTATAAGCAATAATTTATAACCAATACTGATCAAAGAGATAACAGAAAGTTGAGTCGTGTAATATTCATCTTGACAAGACATTATTGACATGATAATATATGTATCACAAGCACAAGGG